GATCAACAAAATACTTAGAATTTCTTATTCTACTGATAGAATAGAACTCGACAAATTCTTGCTCTGCCCCGCATAAGCAAAGGCAAAGGACGGGGCTTGTCGATACTTGATTTATAGAATACATAGTTCTATAAAAGACTGTAAGTTGTTTTCTCAAAATCTGGCTCTGTTTGGGTTCTGGGTAGCGGCCCAAACAGATATACCAATAGGGATGAGGTAAGGCTTACTTATTAATTCCAGAACTACGAAAGTAAGAGGTCAGAAATCTTGGTATCCAAAGGTTCCTAAAGGACATTCCATTTTTGCTCCTAGGATTGAAGAAAAGATTATACGAAAGACTATCAAGACTTCCTAATTATCTTACACTACCTACACTAACGTAGGGTCTACTGACTCCGTCTGGAATTAGATTGGATAGGCTGATGGGAAATCAATTTAGGAGCTGTGGAAAGGACTGAAGATACTTTGTATCCATACTTACGAGAGACTCCGAGTACTCAAACATTCAATCAGGATGGTTGGTCGGCTCTTATCTTATAGAATAACAGAGTAAAAGTCAAAGTAAAAAGCAAAAAAAAAGATTTCTTTGGTCGTGTAAGGGGATTACAAAAAAAATGTATGTAATAATGGTAGTGATGTCTCCCCATTCTTTCACAGAAAGAAAGACAGTAAGGCTTAGATCAAATAGGAAATGTAGGTATCCAATAGATAGTTATCTATCTTGATGGTATATATTTTTTTTTGTTTATGAAAGAAAGGTAACAAAACAAACAATAGGTCTTACTATTCCCACATGTTCCATTAGGAGCATTCCTTTGCAATTTGCAAGGAAAAGGTGTGTGTATCATATTTTTACTTAATACTTCCCAATTCTACCAGAAATCCTATAAAGAATCTGTTACGAGTGGATTCATTGAATTGGCTCATCAATAGCCTTAAGTCAGAATCCTATTTTGACTCTGCGCCATTGATTCTACTATGATTATTGATCAATAATGGAATAATTCCTTCATATAAATAGGAGATATAATTTACATGGATATAGTAAGTCTCGCTTGGGCTGCTTTAATGGTAGTCTTTACATTTTCCCTTTCACTCGTAGTATGGGGAAGGAGTGGACTCTAGGTATATTAATAATTGATTGAGCAATCGATTGAGTAATCGATTGAGTAATCGAATTGTATCAATTGTTTAATTGATCGTTTTGCATTGATCGTTTTTCGAAGCTTTATTTTTAAAAAGCTTGTCTTTCTTTCAAAATTATACTGGAAAGACAATAATGAATAATAACCATTCGATCAAACAACGAATGATTACTATAGTTTAGTTGTATTTCAAAACTCAAATCTACACATGATAGGAAATTTTTTCCAACCGAATTCCTCCTAAATATTCTGTTTGGATAAACCTGTTCTTACCAGAATTATGTATATTACAATGAGAAAAAACCAATCCCTAGTTTTTTCTTTATTTGTTTCTCTCTTTCTTTACTTTCACTGTTCTAAGAACAAATCGTTCTGCTATTAGATTACGACGATACTTACTTTATACTGGAAGTGACTAGTGGTTGTCCAAAGAGGTTCTACACATAATAAAATTAGATCTTTCTTCCGCTGAGTGATCCACCACATATCATACATTTAACATTTTAGACTCCTAGAGATTTTTTTATGCTTTTTTGACTCATCTCATGTCATGTTTAAGCATGAAAAATGGTCCGAGTCCCCTTTACTAATCTACTTCCTTTCAAAATCTGAAGAAGTTACCATAGAACTTCGTAAATGATCTGTTAATGGCTCAATCAATGACTTCTTGGGATGGGAAATCAAAAAAATTCCTTGGTTTTGTTTTCTTTTGCTATAGTATATTCCTATACTATTCTTCCTCTATTGATTCTTTTGATGGATACCGGAACCTATATATAAAATTATAAGAAACCTAGGAATTAGAAGAATTGGCCTTCGATTATTTTGGGTTGATCGAAATCGAGTGGATGTAGCGAAAAAAAAAGTAGAATTAGACTGCTATTTCGATGTACTAGTCTACTATTTAGATTAGATGTACATCTAATACATCATATACATACATATTGTAAATTGATCTATATAAACCCTCCATTTAGATAAAGTCTATATCTGTATACAATACAACTTTATATGATAATATCATTGTATACAATATTAGATAATATAAAATACTCTAAAATGTGGTAGAAAGGACTATATATAGTCCTTTCTACCACATTTTATGATTCCAACCAGATCATTTCATTTAAGACTTGGAATTTTCTTTTAATCCCTTTCTTTCATTTCTTCAATCATTGAAAAAAGGATTGATAAGAACTAATAATTCAGATTCAAATTAATCATTTTGACTGACTGTTTTTACGTAGATAATAAGTAAAAAAGCAGTAGGAACTAGAATGAACAGTGCAGTAGCAATAAATGCGAGAATATTGACTTCCATAATTTCATTATTTATTTTTTTTCTTCGCAATAACTCGGGATGTAATCCCATAGAGATGAGAAATTTAACTCCTGTAAATTCATTGGGATGAATTGATCCTGATGATACTGAATAGGATCAATATTATGAATAACAATATCTGATCTATCAAATCGATTCATCGTCGAGAATTGAATAGTATAACATGGGAAGATCCTTTATCCATACTAATTACGAAATGGGATTTTTTATTGGATCAGGAATCCCATTGGATTTTTCATCCTCTTCCACTTTTTCTTTTCTATAACCTACTGTCTTCCTTATCTTATACAACTCTCCTTCCTGTGTATTATACTTACAATTATGAGGTATTATATGACCGGTATTCTATGGGTCACACACAGACCCAAACGAGGTGAGATGGAAAAAAAGGGATTAAATAAAAAAGATCAAATATTCCAACAAATTTACTGAAAAGGGTCCTTGCTCGGTCTTTTCTTTTATTTTATTAGTATCCTCTTTCTTGTATTTATTTGTACTGGAATGCATACATCAAAAACGATGTCTGCAATTTGAATGAGAATGAGATAGATTGTTTACAATTAGTCATTGAGGATACACAAACAAAGTCAGAACTAGAAAAGGTGTGGTTTAACCTGAAAAGTACTCTGTCGAGGTAATTATGTTAAGTTCATTGTCCATCGTACAATAAACGAATACCATTTTTGTATGTACTCCCGGTAAAATAGGATCACTCTACTCCATTTCATTGATCAAGAACAATCGAAAAAGAAAGTAAGATGAGGATGGTATCTCTTAAAATACTGAATATAGTAATACCACCGATTGTACTAATGTACATATGATATGTCTCTCCTTTATCAATCGGGAGTAGTGTAAAGATTTGAAATTCCCATATCCATATTTGTGTGATGATAAATGCGAAATAAAAAACAAAAGAAATAAGGATCCCCACTGGGGATTAGATCTTGCTTCCTGTCCCCCTTTTCCGTGAAAAGAGAGAGATGAATTGATAAATTCACCGGATCCTAGTTCGGGACTGACGGGGCTCGAACCCGCAGCTTCCGCCTTGACAGGGCGGTGCTCTGACCAATTGAACTACAATCCCAGCGAGGTGTATGGCATACATATTCTTAATGTTACATATTCTTAATGTAATCATAAGAACATTCTAGTCCTAGTCGTCGTATTGTAAGAAAGACAGGAATGATATACTGATATCATATCCACATATAATATGGGCTATAGCGAGAGTGACACGGATTACTAGTAACCAATAATTATTTTACGGCCAAAAGTGGATAATCAATCTTTCAATGAGAAAAAAGAACTAAACTTTTTTGTTTGCTTTTCATGATACTTTACTTAATTAAGTAAAGTATCATGAATTAGATCCTTAGAAAGATCAGAAAGAGAAAAATAGGGATAGAGAAAAAAAAATTGATCCTTTCTCTTTATTTCTACGGATTAGGCATTTCCGTTTATGGAAGACAAATTGGTTATATCATATTCATGGAGCGGTGAATTATTGGGCCGAGCTGGATTTGAACCAGCGTAGACATATTGCCAACGAATTTACAGTCCGTCCCCATTAACCACTCGGGCATCGACCCAGGAAGAATTCATTCTAGGCTTATCGATAATCTATGATCAACTTCCTTTCATAGTACCCTACCCCCAGGGGAAGTCGAATCCCCGCTGCCTCCTTGAAAGAGAGATGTCCTGAACCACTAGACGATAGGGGCATATACGCCCGACCATCATCATACTATAGATGATAGTATGAGCAGTTTTTTGGAATTGTCAATATAGTCTAATGGTATGACTAGATCCAAAAAATCTTTCCTACTTTTATGTTATAATTATTTTGAATTTTTTTTTTCAAAAATTCAAAATAATAATCTTATCTACTTTTGGAGTAAATCCAATTTATTGTTCCTGAATGAACTCCTATGCATATACGTATATATTATGTACATATAGTACGTATATACATATATGCAGTAGACCCATAATGGGAAAAAACGGCTAATTCATGAATTGAATAAAACGGCCCTTTTAACTCAGTGGTAGAGTAACGCCATGGTAAGGCGTAAGTCATCGGTTCAAATCCGATAAAGGGCTTTTTTTCCACTAAACTCAAGTTTTAGCCTTCGTTTTTCAGCAGAAAATATCTCTATTATTTTTTATAAAAAGAAAAGGATAACCACCATTATAACGAATTCTGATTATTCTGACTTATAGTTAAGTTAGGAAGTTGAACATTTATTGATTAGCAAAATGACTAATTGCACGTATTAGGAGTAGTCCACCTGTAGTGACATAGTAGTCCTCCTCATGTCTCATTATTCACAAATTTTTTGTCCTGGGGCATAACAGAAATATTCTATAATACTCTATATATACAATTCCTATTATTAATCGACAAACCAAGGTGTTCTTATTTCTCCAATGTTCTTATAACACCCACTATCAAATTCTAAATAAAGAAAAAGTAAGTGGACCTGACCCATTGAATGATGACTATATCAGCT